TGAGCCTGGAAGTGATGAAATTCGGGGAAAACATGAAAGCGGTCACTATACTAGAGGAGGGCAAGACATGACCGCGACTTAAGATTCAAGTACCGTTAAAAAGACTAAAAGAACGAGATAGCGATAGCTGTAATAAAGCACAGGCTAATACGAGCCGACCAGAAGAAGCAAAGCTTAGATTACCAGATCGTGGACACAATCCTCCTAGAGATGGAGAGCCCCTTGCCTTTTCTAGCCTCTCCTTCTTGCTTGCTTACTTAGCTCTTGTCTTAGTTACTTTTTTTCTAGGGTTTTTCTGAGTGTTAAAACGGCAGATTTCTCATTTGCCAATGAATTGGATCCGCTCCGATTCGAGAAAAAATGGGATTTTTGGCTAGAGAAAGGTTCTGCGACATGGACGCTCAGCCCAACTCGGTCGGTTGGTTAGCCCACCTAACAGATGATGAGATTCTCGATCGATTTGATCGAATTTGGAAAAGTCTTTTTCACTATTCAGAACAGTGGGGCTTTCGATCAAGATGTTCTCGCGTCCCCCGTTCGGGCTCTCGCTCAAATCGGAACCTTTATGCCTTGGTAGGCTTTCGACTCAATCTAATAGCCTACCGAGCGAAAAAAAAAGAAAAAGTTTTCGCATGGGCTCATCATCTGATGCAGAACCGATGCGAGAAGGATAAGAAATATGGGGGAAGAGGAGATTTTGAGCTTTCAAAAACCAGTAGAAAGGGGCGTAGCGAGTCGCTAAAGCGAAGTTTTTGGAAAGAATGCGGGGAACAACTCTTTCCAAAGACAGTAATTTGTTTGAGTTAGCATAAAAGATTTGATTGAATGAACGCCATCCTTGGTTCTTTTCAAACAAATCCAATGTTGAGCCAAGCCTTTCCAGCCGGTAGTAGCCGAAGGCGAAGGCAATGAAATTGACTGACTCTTTAGAGTAAGGTAATGCCAATTCACTTACTTGGAACAAGTCAGGAAAAAAAGACTTTTTTAGAAGAAAGGCGAGAAGGAAGAGAAGAAGGATTAGTAGTTGCCTAGCCGAGGAACTTGAGGCCGACATACAGGGTGCGGTCCCAGAGTTCAAGACGCTGTCTAAAACTCGTGTCGATCATAGAAAAGCATTTCTTTAAAAATGAAACAAACCTCATTCTCTTGTTCCCTCCCGAAAAACTGCAGATCTAGATGCGAGATGATCCCGAACCTATTTCATAACCACCATCCATCACCAATCACATTCCACATCCCACTTCAATTTCATTGCCTCTCTCTAACTCTAAAACTTATGCACTCTACTCGCCGCCTACTCCACTCCTTACCACTAAACGACGAAGCCAGGAGCGGAAGGAGGGACTTGAACCCTCAACCTCAGCCTTGGCAAGGCTATGCTCTACCATTAAGCTATTTCCGCCAGCTACGGTAGTGGCGAAGCACTACTGAGCAATTCACGTATCACTTGATACGGACGACTTCTGTTTTTCCGCCGGACCACACTCTTGACCTCCGATCGAGCTACGAGCACGAGTAGGTAGGTGGCTAGGGGGGGCCGGGAAGGGGGACCTTTCTTTTTGCTTCGCGCTAGATGAGATGATGATTAGTAGGTCAGGTCCCGTGTGTGTGCTCTTTATCACAATCCTAAAGAGGCGGGCTGGCTTTTCAATCAATCCCCGGCCGCTCAGTGCCGCTATTGGTGCGAGTTGTAAGGGGTATTGGTCTCGAGTCGAGAAAAAGCTTCATCTCATTCTTGTAACGGGAGTGAGTGCACCGCAAGACCAGACAAGTTGCTCTCTCGCCTTGCAGCGGCGGAATCCGTCTTTTAAGTTAAGTCATTTCCTAAGACGGCTCTTCTTATTCTACGATAATCAAATTCTTCTACAATAATTCCACGAATCTGCTCGGAACCGGTCGATTCCTGAGCCATTCGTTCTCCCCTCTCGGTTGGCCTTTGCCAGCCACTAGAGCAAGTAAGAAAACCTAGAGTTCATTCACTTAAAGAACCGCAGATTTTGACCGGATTGTACACCTTTGTGTCTGGCTATGTATATGAATGTGCATAAAGAAAGGACGGGACATCTCTCTCCTTTTTCCTTTTTTTGTTTTTGGGGAGAAGAGAGAGGAAAGAAGCTACAGCGGCACCTCACGAACTTCTTACTGGGGCAGCACCATCCTATGGGCATTTGCGAGTGTTTGGATGCACTTGTTTTGTTCATATTCTTGCGCAGTTAAGAGAGAAATTGTCCTCAAGGCAAGCACTTGTGTCTTTTTTGGATATGCTCAGTCCGAATATAGATAGATGCTATGACGTGAAATCCAAGAGACTCGATGTATCCTTGAATGTTCTCTTTAATGAGGTCACCTCATATTTTCCTTTTCTTAATTAAGAAGCCCTGGAGGAGAATGGTGATGGAGATGTATTATGGCCTTCTCCTGTTCATCAACTCGAACTTCATTCTTCTGCAGTTGATGTTATGGATCAGCCTCACTCTTCAGGCCAGCAGCTTTACCCAACATCTTCCGCCGATTGTCAGCCTGTTCAGCTGACCTCAGAGGCTTCCAGTCATCCGGAACAGCATGTTTCTTCTCGGCGGCGATTACAGTCTGTTTCCCAAAGTCAGACTACTCTAGAAGATCAGCAGTCTAGCCCAGTTGCTTTCCTTCCAGTCGCTTCCTTAGATTAGATTCTGGATCCTTCTCTCAGGTTCGTTGATCTTCTCAAGTTTCTTATCCCGTTGAAGGATTTTTTTCTTATTTTATGAATCGTTTTCTCTAAAACATCGAGCTTACCTCATGTCAGTTCAATCTTTTTATGAACCTGAATTCTTTGCTGAAGCTTCCAATCATTCTTGCTGAAGAAAGACTATGCAAGAAAAAAAGAAAAAAACTGAGTCTCATTGCCTGCAGGGAAACAAGCCATTGGCTACAAGTGAATTTACAAGATCAAGCATAAAACAGATAGCTCAGTAGAAAGATACAAAGCTAGATTAGTAGCTAAAGGATTCCTTCAAGAATATTGAGTCGAACCCCTTTCGAGATAGAAGAAACATTTGCCCCGGGTTGCTAAAATGACCACCATTCGTGGCATTCTTGCCTTGGCTGCAATCAAACAAAAAGTTGCCCTTATTTCAACTTGACGTGAAGAATGCCTTTCAACAACATAAGGGAAGGGAGGCAATGAAATTGTTTCTATTCAGCCTCCTCCAACTCCAGGCTTCTCTTCTCCTAGGAATCTTCACTTAGTATGCAAGCTCAAGAAAGCGATTTACGTTACGACCTCCGACAAGCTAAAGCAGGCACCAAGAGCTTGGTTTTAAAGGTACTTCAGCATGTATAAAAGCAAAAATAGGAGTAGAGGAAGGGGCCGGTTTTCAAAGAAGTCAATCGGATCGTTCAATGTTTATAAGGAGGTCGAAGCCAGAGGCTCCCTTCTTCTGGTTTATGTGGATGACATTGCTTTCTCTAGTAATGAATGACTTAGCTTCGATAAATGAGCTTAAGAAAACATTAAGAACCCAGAGAAATTTAGAAAACTCAAAGTCTTTTCTGGAGATTGAAGTGATGAGGTCGCAAAGAGGTTTGGAACCCAATGCAAGTATGCAATAGATTTCTTGTCAAAAGCTGGTCTTTCTGCATGCAAACTGGAACAAGATCTAAGCCTTAAAATGCGGGAGAGCTATTGGATGGCCTATCTACTTACAGGAAACTTGTTGGGAGCCTTTTCTACTTGACTAATTATCGCGGACATTGTTTACACTTACAACATAGGGGGGAAGTGATCAGCCGATTTTTATGGACAAGCCGAGATCATCTCACTTAGAAGCTGCTTTTCGGATTCTGCGATCTATCAAAACCTCGCCCGGAAGAGGTTGATTCTTGCCTATTCTTCACCTGTCTTCTTACTCTTATATTGATTTCATTAAGGCAGTAGATTGACTGGATTTCGAACATCGTCCTCGTGCCCAAGAAGGATGGACGTGTTCGCGTATGCATCGATTTTTAAAATATCAAAAAAGCATGTTCCCAAAGAGGATTTTCCGCTATCGCACATTGATTTGCTCGTGGACAAGACTATTGTGAAAGTCTGCCTACTATGCTTTTACTAGTACTACGATTTTACGACGATTCGAAATTCTCGTCCTCGGCTTCCAAAAGCATAGCTTAAGCATGTAAACAACCAAAAGCATAGCTTTAGCTATTACAACCTGATATACCTATTAGAAAGTCAGGAATAGCAGACTTGTTCACCTATTTCCTTACTAGAGCGGATACTTGAGGAGCCCGTGTTACTGTTGTGTGAAAGGATAAGCGGTAGTGCCCCACACCCGTGATGCACTTCCTTGCTTTCATTCAGGTATAGCTCCTGATAGATAGGGTTTTCCCTCTTGTTTAGTGCTTTACACTCTTTCTTCTCAATCGGCGAGGCCTTTGCTGCATTTGTCCCATCCCAGAGTGAAACTCCCTAACCTGATTCCGAAACTAAACGAAGAAGAACTCCTAAAACAAAACCTGCTGAAAAGACACCTGCGACTGCAGCTACTTACTAGGCTTTCATCCCTTATTCCTTATACTTATTCTTGAGGCTTCACATGGCATAGATGCCAGGGCCTTGTTCTGACTTCTGAGACTCATCTATCCTATTACTGACACAATTCCCTATTTGGAGTGAGAATCCCTTGATTCATTCCTTACTTCAGCCAAGGAACAGGCTATCGAATAAGGGAGAAGACTGTGATTTGACTTAGCTAGAAGGCCAATATAAATCCTTATCCTAAAAGGCTTCCGCTCCTTCAAAGGTGAGTTTGAAGATAGAGTAGACCTTTGCTCTATGTAACAAGAAATTGAAGCTTTCTATTCGCCTTACCCTTTAGCCTCTATAGTTCGGCTAAGCAATTTCATAACCCTAGAGGAATTAGAAGAATTCTACTAACTAAGCGCAAGGTAGTTGACTTGCTTAGTGCTTGCATTAAGGACTAAGCCTGGGTTCCGTAATTGATTTGATTATAGGCTGTGAT